AAATTCATTAAAATTTCATGTACAGATTCTTGAATACCCACTATGGTAGAATATTCATGTGGTATTTTATCAAATTTTGCGCGTGTGATACATGTTCCTTCTATTTCTCCAAGCAAAGCTCTTCGCATCGCAATGCCTATTGTATCGGCTTGGCCTTTCATAAGTGGAGCCAGAATAAAGCGTCCATAATAAAGAAGCTTACTGTCTACTCGTGATTCAACACACTTCCACTGCAGTGTCTGAGTAGATACTGTTACCTTCTCGTGAACCATAGTAATATTATTTGATCAGATCATTGAATTATTTATTTCTCTTGAAATATCTTCAATGTTTATTTTTATACACGTCTTTTTTTAGGAGGTCTACAGCCATTATGTGGCATAGGGGTTACATCTCGTATGAAACTTAATAGTATACCACTTCTACGAATAGCTCTTAATGCCGCATCTCTTCCGAGACCGGGGCCTTTTATCATGACTTCTGCTCGTTGCATACCTTGATCCACTACTGTCCGAATAGCATTTCCCGCTGCGGTTTGAGCGGCAAATGGCGTCCCTCGTCTTGTACCCTTGAATCCACAAGTACCGGCGGAGGACCACGAAATTACTCGACCCCTTACATCTGTAATAGTCACAATAGTATTGTTGAAACTTGCTTGAACATGAATAACTCCCTTTGGTATTCTATGCGCATTTTTACGTGAACCAATACGTCTATTCTTACGTGAACCGGTTCTTGGTATAGGTTTTGCCATATTTTATCATCTCATAAATATAAGTCAGAGATATATGGATATATCCATTTCATGTCAAAACAGATCCTTTTTTTTTTTTCTGTATTTGTACAACGGTTCCTTTAGATTTATAGAGTCCTTTTTTGTTTAGAAAGATTATCCTTGTCTTTGTTTATGTCTCGGGTTGGAACAAATTACTATAATTCGTCCCCGCCTACGGATCAGTCGACATTTTTCACAAATTTTACGCACAGAGGCTCTTATTTTCATATTTATTGTTCCTTAACTTAATTCTAACTTTCTTTATTGGAAGAAAATAAGTTTCTTGAAATTTTTAACTTCGAATTGTATACCCCAAAAATGAATGTTGAAATTGAAAAAACCATCTAATCATTGGAATCTTTTTTCGGAGTCTATAAACTATACGTCCGCTGGTTGAATCATAACGACTTGCTTCACTTTTGCTTCGATTTCCTCGTCGTATATGTATAAAAAAACTACGTATAATCGTTCCTGAAACATAATCTAGAATCCGATTTTCATTATCTAAACGAATTCAGACTATACCATTGGGCAGTCATGTAGTAATTTAACCTTCATGAATCCTTTTTTTCTTTCATTCTGGTTCAAACTCCTTGAGGTATCAACTAATACGGGAGGGGTGATATTAGAAAACCGCCCTCTCTCTTTTTTTTCACAAATATGAAAGTTCCGCATATAATTCGCATATCAGAAGGATTACCATATATAACACAAAAGTTCTCCACCGATTCCTTCTAATCGAGCCTCTTTGTCTGTCATTATACCCCGAGAAGTAGAAAGAATTACAATCCCCATTCCGCCTAAAATTCTAGGAATTCGTTGATAGTTAGAATATATTCGTAGACCGGGTCGACTGATCCGTTTTAAATTTAAAACAGCTTTATATGGTCCTTTCCTATTCCTTCTATGTCGTAGGGTTAAAACCAAAAAATCTTTGTTGTTTTCCTGATGTTTCCGCATGTTTTCAATAAAACCTTCGCGTAAAAGGATTTTAACAATGTTTTCAGTAATGTTAGTAGATGGTATTCGAACTGTTCTTTTTTTATTCATGTCAGCATTTCGTATAGAGGTTATTATGTCAGCAATAGTGTCTTTATTCATGATAAACTCAGATTATTGTTGTACTCGAATTTTGATATAATCAACATGCTCTTTGTCTGTTTTTCTTTATTTTGTAATTATGAATTCTTAAAGGCATATACGTGAGACACAACCAATCTACTACTAATAATAAATCTCAATTTACTAAAAAATATTAATCAATTTCAGTTAAATACTCAGTAACTATATTAATCATATTAATTATGTTATAATTAATTATATTAATTATGTTATGGTCTCTTCTTATAATACTTCGGGTGCTAATGAAACTATTTTAGTGAAATTTAACTGTCTTAATTCTCGGGCGATCGCGCCAAAAATTCGAGTTCCTTTTGGATTTCCTTCTTGATCAATAACAACCGCAGCATTGTCATCATATCGTATGATCATACCGTTCTCACGTTTGAGTTCTTTACAAGTACGTACAATTACAGCTCTGATTACTTCTGATCGTTCTAGAGGTGTATTTGGTACTGCTTCCTTGATTACAGCAACAATAACGTCACCAATATGAGCATATCGTCGATTACTAGCTCCTATGATTCGAATACACATTAATTCTCGGGCTCCGCTGTTATCCGCTACATTCAAATGGCTTTGGGGTTGAATCATTTTTTTATCTTTTTTTTTTCAATTAACACAAAGGGCGAAGTAAAAAAAAAAGAAATGTTGTTTGTTCAAAACAAAAAAGGAAACCTGCAATTGTTTTTTTTTTTTTTTCATCCAAAAAACCTTTTCTTTTGGTTCTACGTTCCTATACCGAAATAATGAATTGAGTTCGTATAGGCATTTTTGATGCCGCTATTGAAATAGCCCTTCTGGCTATATTTTCTGCTACTCCGCTCATTTCATAAAGTATTCTACCGGGTTTAACGACAGCTACCCAATATTCGGGAGATCCTTTCCCCGAACCCATACGGGTTTCTGTAGGTCTTATTGTAACTGGTTTGTCTGGAAATATACGTACCCATATTTTCCCACCGCGGCGGGTATTTCGTGTCATTACTCGTCGACCGGCTTCAATTTGTCGAGATGTGATCCAAGCGGGTTCAAGCGCTTGAAGAGCATATCTCCCGAAGCAAATACGATTACCTCGATAAGATATTCCTTTCATTCTTCCTCTATGATGTTTACGGAATCTGGTTCTTTTAGGGTTATAGTTGATGGTTGTTTATTAATTCCATCTCTACTACAGAACTGGACATGAGAGTTTCTTCTCATCCAGCTCCTCGCGACTGAAACGATTAAAAAATAATATCTATGTATTTATATTTATGTATTTAATGAATAATATACTGAAAAAATATATTGACTCATGAGATTTTTTGAAATTTCCTCTAATCTATTAGAAATTTGTATATCTTGTTTTGATATATAACTAAACATGGATTCGATTTATAGAGAATTTTTATTTAGAGATACATTTAGAGATAATAGTATAGATAAAGTCATTTTGTTATAAGGTTATAACGAATCTTTATTTTATTTTGCTTTTTATTATCATATCGGATCGGCTAAAATTTAGAAATCCAATAAAATCAAAATTTTCGCGGGCGGATATTTACTCTTTCAATATTCAGTTGTAGGATTAGTCTATGACATGACCTTTCAGAATAAATGAATTGGTTTCTGGTTCGTTCCGCCATCCTACCCAATGAATCATTAAGATTCGTTTTCAATAGAATCTTATGTATTCACAGGTTATATCGTTCCCATCGCTTCTCGATTAATGGTTAAGTCTGACTTCTACAACGGAGCCCCTAACGAAATTTGATTTGTTCTTGAGTCAATCCTCTCAGTATTTATTGGCTCGGGGCTCTTGATTCTTTTTCTATGAACAGATTTCTATAATTATAGACCAATCAGTATTAATGCTTTATTACATTCCTCGTTATGAGATGAATCATAGACCTTACATATTGGAATCATATATCATTGATATTTTTTTTTCTCGCTTTCTCTCATCCTTCCATTTATCCGCATACTTTTTTTCTTTACAACTCAGACTCAGATTAGTTTTTCTTTTTTGTTGTTTGTTTATGCAAAAAAGATGTCAGTTGCTACATTGATATGACCAATATATCATATCTCGACCGGTTTTTTATATCCAGATAATGCGAAACGATGAGTTGGTTATTAGTTCTATATTAGTTCTATAATAGTTATTAGTTCATACTATGGGCTGGTACTTCTTTTTTTTGAATCCTAATCCTAAAAAAACCAACGAGTCACACACTAAGCATAGCAATTATATCAAATGATTAATCGAATTTTTATTCAACCTTATAGAATTGTTCACTTTTTTTTTGAGTTAAGAGAAAAAGAATGAAAGAATTTGTCGTTTTTTGTTCTGGATGGATAGAATAGAACTAAAGATAAGTCAAGTAAAGGCCTATTATTCCTCTTCTATAAATATCCAAATTTTGATGCCTAATACCCCATAAATAGTTCGAACTGGATAGGAACAGTAATCAATTTTAGCTCGAATGGTTTGTAGAGGAACCCTTCCTTCTCTGATCCATTCGACACGTGCAATTTCTTTTCCGTCGATACGCCCTGCAATTTGTACTTGAATTCCTTTTGTACCCGCCTGCTCAGTTAATTCAATAGCTTTTTTTATTGCTTTGCGAAATGAAACTCTATTTTTTAATTGTCCGGCTATAAATTCCGCAAGAATATTAGGGTTTCCATAAGGGTTTTCAATTCTTGTAATAGCAATGTTGAGTTTTCGGTTCACACAATTAAGTTCTTTTTGTACAGTCATCTGTAATTCTTCAATTCTTCTAGGTTCTATTAATAACTTTGGGAATCCCATATAGATTATGACTTGAATCAAATCGATTCGTTTTTGAATTTCTATACATGAAATTCCCTCGACACTAGAAGATATTTTCATATTTTTTTGTACATAATTCTTGATACAGTTTCGTATTTTTTGATCTTCTTGTAGATCCTCCGAATAATTTTTTGGTTGTGCAAACCAAAGAGAATGATGACCTTGGGTTGCGCCAAGTCTGAAACCAAGTGGATTTATTTTTTGTCCCATAATCCCCCCCTACTATACATATCATGACATGTCATATCGATGTACTTCTTTTTTTTATTCATCCATGTTTTTTTAAGC